TTTTAAGACAATCCATCCATCCTTTTTTTGATATTTATTTTCATATTCATATCTATCTATCTATAGATAGAGATAGAATTTCAATTCCATATATGGAATGTACATAACATAGGGTCCGTATTTTTTTCTTTGTTTTATCTATTTGATTTGCATTGGTTCCAATCAATCTGAAATAATCAAAAAGCAACTCTTATTCTTCTGATTTCCATTTTTAGATTTCTTATTCTTTTCAGAATCGCGGTATCCTATTAAATGATAATAATAATAAAATAATAAATAAAGTAATCTTTTTAGCATTCCGAAAAAGTAATTGATTAAATAATTGACAGATGATCCGGGGGTTCTATGAAAAACTTTTTCATATTTCCAAAAAATTGGTGGTAATCAGTTCATCGAAGACGTTTTAACACCAAAGTAAGATAGACAACTTAAAAAATAAGAAAAAATAAGTAAGATAGACAACTTACTTCATTTTTTTTTTTCATTTTATGCCTATTGGTATACCAAAAGTACCGTTTCGAGTTCCTGGAGACGATGAAGCATCTTGGATTGACCTATACAATCGACTTTATCAAGAAAGACTACTTTTTTTAGGTCAAGAAGTCAACAGTGAAATCTCAAACCAACTTGTTGGCCTTATGATATATCTCAGTCTAGAGGACAACAACAAAGATTTGTATCTTTTGATAAATTCTCCGGGCGGAGAGGTAATATCCGGAATGGGTATTTTTGATACTATGCAACTTATAGAAGCAGAAGTACAGACAGTATGCGTAGGATTAGCCGCTTCAATGGGATCTCTTCTTTTGGTAGGAGGCGAAATTACCAAACGTCTAGCATTCCCTCGCGCTTGGCGCCAATGATTCTTTTTTCTAGAAAAGAAAAAAAAAAGAAGACTATGCCTGCGCCAATATTAAGTAATAATAGCATGGCACTTCGAGTTCGATATGCAAAAATGATTTTTTTAAAAACCATTCGATTATATATCGAAAGAGTAGTATGAAAAAGGGGTATTTACGATTTTATCCGATCTATCAGGAGCCTCTTTCAGTGTCACAAACTTTTTTTGTTTTCCGTTTTCACACCGGAAAACTTTTAACAATATTTATTTTATGAAAGAATAAAAAAAACAATATTTCTTATAACTATTTGAAAAAAAAAGAAACTTTTGGATTGCTGAATAACAGACGAGACGAAATAAGAAAGTAAGGGAATCATCATAGTATTTTTAAAATATTCTCAAACAAAAAGCAAGGGTGGTTATTGGATCATTTACTGATCTGGGTCTGATAGACCCAGTATATTTTCTATTTCTTCGATGGAAGGTAAAAATCAATTCCATATCATAGTAGAGCCGTATGCAATATGCAAAAGATGCCTGTACGGTTGTTCAATTCTATATTTGTTTGTTTTTTTCTTATTTATATCCCTCGCCTTATTGTGCGAGATTAGGGGAAACCTTTATTATGTTATATTCTCAGGGTAATGATCCATCAACCTGCTAGTTCTTTTTATGAGGGACAAACAGCAGAATGTGTGCTGGAAGCGGATGAATTACTGAAAATGCGAAAAACTATGACAACGATTTATGCACAAAGAACGGGCAAACCTTCATGGCAGATATACAAAGACATGGAAAGGGATCTTTATATGTCAGCAGAAGAAGCCCAAGCCTACGGAATTATTGATATGGTAGCCGATTCTTTGTGAATAAATATAAAATGAGCAGAAAGGATTCCTCATAAATACACGATTTGAGATTTTCTTTTCTCTTTTTAATCTTCTTACCAACCAGATTGAAATAATTAATAGATTAATAGAATCTAAATAATTCATAATCATCGGGTTAGGATTGATCTAAACCAGCTCATTATGTATATGACTGACCATGCCAACTATAAAACAACTTATTAGAAACACAAGACAGCCAATCCGAAATGTCACAAAATCTCCCGCTCTTCGGGGATGCCCTCAGCGTCGAGGAACCTGTACTAGGGTGTATGTGCGACTCGTTTAGATCATATACCAAAAAAAAAGAAAGAAATTTTTATGGAAGAATTCCATTCACACTATCTTAACTTACAAAAAATCTATAAAAAATCTATTCTATTAATAAGAATTATATATATATAATTCGATTGTGTATCAAATTTATGATTTCGATTGGTGCAAACCGAATCACCTCAATTTGCAATTGAAGATGAAAAAGACTTTCCCATTGGTAACAAAAGGTTATCCATTAAGCGGGAAAAATCCTATTTCAAATAAAGAAAAATTATGTCCTAAATTTTGCAAGAACGGACTAAGAGGGTCAACTACCCAGGTAATCTTCATACTTAAATACCGTTACTGTATAGATAGATTTCGTTGTGAAAGACCTATTACTAGATATTTCATGGGTAGAGCCCATGAGTGTGAACTGTACAAGTTAACAATAACATTCATTAAATGAAGATTCAATGAAGGAAGGGGCTCCGGTGTATAGAGAGGACCTCACCGTTTAAAAAGTAATCATAGAAACGATGGAACCCACCATTTCTTTATCTATTTCTATTTAATTTACTATGTTTTTTTAATACCTAGTATCAATACAATTTATTATTTCGAGGTTAAATGCTTAGAAAAAAAGAAAAAAATCGTGGTTGGGAAGGTTATAGTAGCAAAAGCCATTGGAATTTTTTTTTTATACATTGGAAGAATCCATTTTTGTTATTAATAGACTAGGAAGTAGAAAAGAATAACTGAAAGAAAAAAAATCAAATAGTTATTCATCAAAGTCTCATTTATTCAATGACCAGAATTAAAAGAGGATATATCGCTCGAAAACGGAGGACAAGATTTCGTTTATTTACATCAAGCTTTCGCGGAGCTCATTCAAGACTTACTCGAACTATTCAGCAACAGAGAATAAAAGCTTTGGTTTCGGCTCATCGGGATAGAGATAGGAAAAAAAGAGATTTTCGAGGTTTGTGGATCAGTCGAATAAATGCAATAATTGGCGAGAATAAAAAAAAAAGATACTATATTTTTAGTAATTTAATGTATAATCTATACAAGAAGCAATTGCTTCTTAATCGTAAAATACTTGCACAAATAGCTATATTAAAAGAGAATTGTCTTTTTATGATTGCCAACGAGACGAGATCATAAAAATAAAAATTCCCCGGAGACTGAACTCCGGGAAGGTGGTAGAATAGAAAAGATTTGTATGATAAAATAGAATTCATATAATAAAGTCATCAAAATAAATGAACAACCACGCTCAATAAAAAAAAAAAGATTTATTCTTCTTCACCGATTATCTTTTTTCTTACAACGCAACAACCCCAATTGGATTGTCGTAGTTTTCGAACTAAATATCAATCCACATTTAATTTGAGTTTAGATTCCAATTTGAAGTCAATTGAAGAGTCACTCTATTTTTTTGTTTTTTTAAGAACAGTAGTCGTAGTTCTAGTGGTCGACTCACTTTTTTCAAATTCTTGTTTTTCATTATTAACAAAAGGTAACGAAGATAAAATACGAGCTTGTTTTATAGCAATAGTAATTAATCGTTGTTGTTTTAAGGTCAATCTATTCACGCGTCTAGATAATATTTTTCCTTGTTGACTAATAAATCGATAAAGTAAAATCATGTTTTTATAATCAATTCGATCCCCCGATTGGATCGGGGACAAACGCCTACGAAAAGATCGCTTGGATTTAAGAAAGAGTCGCTTAGATTTATCCATGGTTTGTTTATTCCTATCCCGAAAATCCCATTTCTTATAAAAAAAAGGATTTTGTTTTATTTATATTTTTTTTTAATATCTGTTGTTATATAATTTTTTAATATATGTTGTTATATAATATATAATGAAATATATGCTATATAATGTTATATGTATATAATTTCATGTTATATATAATTTATATGTTTATAGATATCTAATTTATAGAATGTTATATATAATTTATATGTTATATATATAATTTATATGTTTATAGATATCTAATTTATAGAATATATCTGAAATATCATTTTTCATCTACCTTGGAAGGGTGACACACAAGCGATCCTTTTTCTCTATTTCTTTATCTCTGCGTGAATCGTATGTTTGCAACAAAAGGGACAGAATTTTCTCAATTCCAATCGACTAGGCGTATTGTGTCGATTCTTTTGAGTAATATATCTGGAAATACCCGTTGATTTCTTATTAACACTCTTTTGATCACAACTGGTACATTCCAAAATAACAGTTATTCGGATATCTTTACCCTTHGCCATGAACCTCCTTTGGTTTTTTTATTCACTTAACTCTTCTATTTTCTTAACTCTTCTATTTTAAGATTCGAAGCGAAGAAGAAAAAAGGAACGAAAAAAAGTAGAAGTTGATAATTCAAAATCAAATTATGAAAGATTTTGTTCCAATTAATTTTATATAGTACAGTAATAATTAAGTAATACAATGATTTCGAACCGCAGTACAGTATTTCATTTTTCATTTAAGTATCTTGTATGAGATTATTGCCCCTGCCCTAGCATTCCATTTCCATTTCTGGTCTCACTCTATTATTAATCAATGGAATTGAATTATTAATTCAATTCCATTGAAACCTGGTAAAAATTCCGAGTTTCACTGAGGCCAAATCCACCTTTCTTCTTTTTCTAACTTATTCGATTTCTAATTATCAAAAATAAAGAAATAAAGAAGAGAGAATTAATCACAGATATTTGATTGGATCTCTAATCTTCGTCACCCCTTCCCGTGCCAATAACTAGAATGAAAAAAAGGGGAATATCAATGCATCCGGGAATAAACGATTGATTTCTATCAAGATACCCGCTAAAACCCCGAACCATAGAGTACTTACCACTGGTGCCACAGAGAGATATGTTTTTAGATCTCGCATTTCAAATCCTCCTTCTTTTTTTCTTGTAATTTGTAATACATAATTACATATAGGAATATGATCAAATGTTTATTTTATTAATAACCACTTGCATTTGTCGGGAGAAGTCCCAATTCAAATTGAATTGTACAACGATTCATTAGATATTTTCTTTTTTTTTATAGAGTATTCTTTTTATTTTATTTAATTATATTATTCTGAATATTATTATTTAATATTATTATAATTATTATTAATAATAATATATTTAATAATAATAATATTCTATATAACTATATTCTATTATTTTATTCTATTATGAATTCTATTATATTAATAGAATATTTTTCATATTTTATATTATAGGATATGAAACTAAAAAAAAGAAAAAAATGGCAGGATATAATATGATATATATATAACGGAAATAATGTGGAAAACAAGACAAAGATTCTTTACAATGACACTGGAAACCAATAGAAAGGGATGTAGCGCAGCTTGGTAGCGCGTTTGTTTTGGGTACAAAATGTCACGGGTTCAAATCCTGTCATCCCTATCCCTAACTATTAGTTATGGTATGAGCAGTAACAAGAGATCAATTGAGACCAATTCCAATTGGACATACTCACTCAATATCAATAGTTATCCATAGTTATATATAACTATGGATAACTATTGATAAAGTTAGTATATGCATGCAAGATGTATTGGCATCACATAAAATTCTTTATGAAAATAAAGCGCTCTTAGTTCAGTTCGGTAGAACGCGGGTCTCCAAAACCCGATGTCGTAGGTTCAAATCCTACAGAGCGTGATTCCATTCTTGTTAGATTGAGAATGACACTGAAATAATGGAATAACAGTCTAATCTAAAGTCTGAATTTGACCTCCTGTGAATTATGATTAAAACAACGAAATAGGAGGTCAATAAACAAAAGAGATGTTACTTAATCAAAGGTCCAACTGATCACCACGTCGGTATTGTAAATATGCAGTTACAAATAATCCAGCCAAAGTAATAGGAATTAGACCTAACACGATTCCAAATAGAAAAACTTCAATCATTTGAATTTGTTTGAAAGGAAAAAAGGGGGGGGTAATATCTATCCTTAAAAATGAATCTGTATTGACCATGAATCTCAATGACCAAGAATTGGCAATTGACATGATAAGGAATTATAGAATATCTAGAATATCCCAAAATTTCCAATTCATTTCAAAATTTCAAATCAAATAAGTCGTATCTTATTCAGACTGATAAATAGACCTGAGGTTATAGTTAAAACCGCTAGTAGAAAACCGAAATAACTAGTTATAGTGGGCATAAGGAAACTAAATGAAATATGTTCTTTTTATACATATGTTTATAAAGCACTTCCCTAAGTTTCCATTTTTGAGAGAAAAATAGGAAAATAAGCAAAAAATACCACTTGAAAGATACAATTGAAAATAATTGATTCATTAATCAATTATTACGGACGAACAAAAAGAAAAAATATAGTTACATAGGTAAGAAATCAATTCATCATCTGTGACATCTACCCATTCTGTGATTCCAAATCAACAGATTTTTTGAACAACTCGTGAGTTGAGTAAACTAATCTGTTGAAAATATTTTTATTTTATTTCGATTCGAATAATTTTTATTTTATTTGGATTCGAATAATTTTTATTTTTTTTTCTATTAGAATATAGAATATTTCTATTTATTATTTATATTCTTATTCTATTCTATAGAATTCTGTTCTATTTATATTCGAAATTCTTTTCTATTTATATTAGAAATAGAATAGAATCTATTTAATATAATCTATTTATATTAGAAATAGAATAAAAGAAAATAAATAATAAAAGAATTCAAATAATTTTGAATATTAAAACAAAAATCAAGAATAAAAGCTTTGTTGTTTAACTTCATTCAACTTTGAATTAATATGGAATAAAATAGGAAAAATATCTATGTTGACCCCCCTTTTTTTATTGTATCGAATTTGTTCTATTTTCATTTTTTATTTTAGAACAAAAGAAAAGAGTGACCTTAGAATGCCCTTTACTTCTTGACTTTGATTTTAACTTATTACATTTAGTAATGTGTTTCATTCTTCTAATATCTAGAACGAAAAGAAAAAGGGATCAGATCACTCGAAACTAGGGTTCCCCAGTTTTTTTGTCTTTTCATCCTATTTCATTTTAATATAAATCTCTATCCTTGTAATTAAGCCAAGAAAGAGCCTTAGCCTTTTTGTGTCTAATACAAGAACAACTAATCTTATTTTGAAGAAAAATGGGATTAGTTGTTCTTTTTAGTATCTATTACTGCTATTATTGTTACTTGTTACTGGACGACTAACCAATTCAATTCTTTAAAATGAAAAAGAGGGGGTTCTAACAAAAAACATCTTCGACAACCACAAAAAGTATATTTCTAGATTTCGCATCGAATTGAATTGTAGAAATAGAATAATTTCCTTCATGAATTATTAGAAACCAATTCGTCCGATTCACATTTTAATTGATCCTCAGTTTCTAGTCCGAAGCTAATAATGAATGTGGCGAACCCTCATCTTATACTCTCAAACTTTGAGGAATTTTCTATTCAGTACATCGAAACAACCAACAAGGAAAAAA